GTGCCTATGGTACCAGTTCATATTTGGTTACCCGAAGCTCATGTAGAGGCACCTACGGCAGGATCCGTCATCTTGGCAGGAATTCCTTTAAAATTGGGAACCCACGGGTTTTTAAGATTTTCAATACCCATGTTTCCCGAAGCGACACTTTGTTCCACTCCTTTCATTTATACTCTAAGCGCGATTGCTATAATATATACTTCCTTGACCACTTCAAGACAGATCGATCTTAAGAAGATCATTGCTTACTCCTCAGTAGCCCATATGAATCTGGTGACTATTGGTATGTTTAGTCGGGCGGCGGCCGTTAGGTCACCTATTTTGAGTTATGGACACACAAGGCCAAAACATGTGTGCCGGGCGTGCGACCCATCAACCTACTAGCAATGGGGGAGAAAACATAGCATGTCGCAACAAAAGCTTGATTCGAGGCGTCAGCAAAACACTGCCGTCTGTTCCAAAAACAAAAGCCCCTTAGCGCCCCGGGACGGGAGTGGGGGACGGCCCTACGCGCAGGCAACAGCAGCACCGGCTCTACGAAGTCAGAATCGAATCTTTCTGTTGGCTTTCCCAAAAGAAATTCGTGAATAAGAATTCAAGGGCTAAAAGCGAGCGCTTCTAGCTGCTTCGCCCGCTTCTTATTATGGCGGCTATGTTGGCGTGGCGGAAATGAACGAAAAGCGATATGAACGTGCTATTTTCAAATCGATTGATAGATAGCCTGATCTGTTCTGATAGATCGAAAGAGTAGAAATAGATAGAGAGGGAATCCATCAATAATAAGGGGAAATCTCCGATTTCTATCTATTGATGAGACAACTATCTATTCTTGATCCATCAGAAATAAATCGATATGTATCCGATGGAGTCTACATCGTACGTAGAGCGCCCAAACGCTTTTTAGGCCAGCTCAGTTCTCTTATCCATCGGTCCAATGCACTGGGCTCATCTCATGGAGAGAAAAGCCAAAATAATGTAGTTGTGTTGTTGTTGTTCGCCGCCTCGACGCATTCCCTTCTCTCCCCGGCATCGTCCCACACAGAAAGAAAGAGCGCAGAGCCCCGGCCCGACCTGTAGGTCCGCTAACGTAAAGCGAGGAGTTGAGCCTGAACTGGCGAACCGAAGTCACTTTCGGAACCATACTTCCTACAGCTAACACGTGCCCAGTCCAGCGGGAACGCGCAGCGCAAACGAACGTGAGCTGCTATACTGAATCCCCCGCGGGCCATCGGGGACCGAGTGGTAAGGCCATGATCTGCAGGGAACGGATCACTCATTCTTCCATTGGGGACAGGTGCACGAACGACAACTCCAAACGTCACACATCCGTCGCCTACCTACCGTTTAGGTGGCACCAGCGAGATCCAGCTAAGGTAAGGAACTTCGTGTCGCGGCTGCTCCACTCCGCCGCGGTCTCATGAACTGAACTTCGTTGCCTTCCCGCGCGCGAAGCGAATGGGCGCTGTGCTGTGGGTCAGTTTCGGGGCGGGGGGCGAAGAGAGACCAGAAGAATGATTCATTTGGATCGACGAGCTTTTTCAGTCCCAAAACTAAGAATCAATGGAATGTCTGTCTATCCATGAACATCTATTCTATCTGTATATCTAGGGGATCTCTCTATACATATAAAATAGTTTTATGGCATGATATGATCGCCTAGCCGTAGCCGCATATCAGCTGCGCTCAATATGCGGGATTTCTGTTGGATCAGATCTTTCGCTTTGACGGAAGCTTTTGGACCTAGCGAAAAGGACTTTAAGCCTTCGCGCAAGCAAGCGCGAGAGAAGCAAGCAAAGTAGAAGCTTTGCCAGTAGCAAGACGAGGAAGCGGAGCTTTCGTATAAGCGGCAGCTTCCCCCGACCGACTAAAATACAACAGTTGCGACCTACTTTGATTCAAAAGAAAGGCGAAGGGTTTGGCAACAAGCAAACGGCTTTCTATCATAGTTGCAAGGGTTCCAAACCTTAACTACTTAAGTACCAAAGGCTGCTTTCGGTTGGTTTCATAAGGGGGCTGTTCACTACAAGCTATCAGCGCTGTCTTAGATTGAACACGGCAATAAGATAAGTCGACGTTCAATCTCTAAGGCGGGTTTCCGCTGAGAACGGAATAGTGTTCGTGTCCAAAGGAACGCCCTAGCTTCTAGAGTTCGCTGCTTTTCCCAGGCCGGAGAAGGGCTTATACTGCTCGCCTTTGTTTGATATGTTCATTCAGTACCAATACAAACTACAACTACACCAAAGTGGAAGGGCCACTATAGAAGCTAGAAGTAGCCTATAGTAGAGTAGTCGGTCTAACCAAAGCGTCACGACAACAAAAAATTACCCTTATGAATGGAATCTTAAGTAGGGGGCTTAGCCCGCCCGCCTACCAATCAAAGAGGCTGAGAGTAAACGTAAGCTCACCCGTAAGCTCGAAGAGCTTCCCTTCATTCGCTTCGCGGGAGCCGCACAGCACATAGCTGGAAGTCAGAGGGCCCATACTACCTGCCTAACCCCTCGCTCCGAGGGACCGTAGATCGGAAAGCGCCTTCTAAACCACCCCATTCATCCAAAAGAGAAGGGAAGGGGCCTATGTATTTGCATGATCCCTGCAGATTTTACCCTATCTACACCCGGAGCCAATCCCCTATCGGTCCTGCCACCACGCCGCAGAACGGGAGCTCGTGTGGAACCTTTTATTTCTGGCGTAACAGCGGTGGAAGGTAACAAAATATTACGGTCGCGTAACATAAGGGCCGGAGGTACGGTAAACTCGGACTCGGATAGGATAGGATTGTGCGCGCCGGGCCCTTCGGGTGTCATATTTTGGCCGAGTTTACCCCTTCTTGCACTTCGGACAGCCGTCCGTAGCATCATAAGGAGGACCTCCCTTTCGAGGTAAAAAAATGGTACGATACATAGGAGGCTGGTCTTTCTCAACGTGGTGTATAGCACGAAAAACCTTTCGATACAAGATAGGGCCGTTCACATGAAAGAAGAGAAGAAAGGATTTCTTCTCTTCTTTCTCTTTCCCCCTCGAGAAAGAGAAAGAGGGTCTTATGGAGGGAGGGGGAAGGCTTGGGCCTACCCATCCCGATAGGACCTCATAAAGGAACGGGAGCTGTTGAGAGGTTCCATATTGCCGAGCCGAAGGGGGCAGCACTTCTGTACGTGATCGTAGTATGTCACGTCGTCTCGTTCCCGCTGCATTGAAGAGTACCTATGCACTATTTCCGGTTCACTGATAAGGAAGATAGAGTTGGGGTGGGGGTCTACGATGTGATACTAAAGTATGACCCGGGGAGATACATGCTAACTATGGGTAGAAAGCAGGAACCATTATGTAAATAATTTCGGGGGGTTACAGATCTCTTATACTACCATCGATCGACAGAACGGAACGACCAGAAAAAGAAGTGAAGTTAGAAAGCCGTATGATAGGTGGTAACTATCTTGTACGGTTCGGGGGGTAATCGGCGTACTCCGATCAGTGGGGGGGAATCTTTGGCTCTATCGAACATACAGGGAATTGGAGGTAGCATTCCACCAATGTTAAGTCATGGACTGGTTCCTTCAGCCCTTTTTCTATGTGTTGGTGTTCTATATGACCGACATAAGACTCGACTTGTTAGATATTACGGAGGTTCAGTGAGCACCATGCCGAATCTCTCTACCATTTCCTTCTCTTCCACTTTGGCCAATATGAGTTCACCTGGTACTAGCAGCTTTATCGGGGAATTTCCCATCTTAGTAGGAGCTTTCCAAAGAAATAGCTTAGTAGCCACATTAGCAGCGCTTGGGATGATTTTAGGCGCGGCGTATTCCCTTTGGCTATATAATCGTGTGGTTTCTGGAAATTTAAAACCCGATTTCCTCCATAAATTCTCCGATCCAAATGGCAGAGAAGTTTCCATATTTATACCTTTTCTTGTTGGAGGGGCGACCGTCCGTTGAACTACCAAAGAAAAAGGGTAAACCAATGTGATCATGACATTGTAGGTGCTTGCGATGGGACGGATGCGACTTCCCTCAGTTGGTTTGGGTGGCATAGCCCGTTGCAGAAGTCCCCCCTTTTTTTGATCCATTTCTTTAGTCTTTAGGGAGCCAAAGCTTTACTTTACTAAAAAAATAAGGCTCGCGCAGGGGCGCTCACGTTTTTTGGCTGAGCCGTATCTTGCTGGGTGGGACCGAGAGAAAGAAAGAACGGGGGGCAACCATGCATGGTACTTCTCGACCGTGTCTCCGAGGGACAGTTGAACGAGCGACTCATGAATGCTGCCGGGTTGGACTAGCCAATAACTCGAACGCGTTCGGTCTGTTTTTTGAGCAAGAATCACAGCGTTACCTTACCTTCACCATGATACGGACTCCAAGTTCTTATGGCAGAGCACGAGGAGATTTTTCATCAATATGATGATGGGAATGGAAACCAGAAGCACGACTGGGGTCTTCGTGGTCCAAGATAATAAAACCATCAGTAAGAGTAACGTAAGCATGAGACTTTTTGGTAGTACCGGTGAACCAGATGGCCGCGGCGATGGAATCTGGGACGGAGGACTCGTAGTATCTCTCTAGATCTGGCAAAAGCGAAAGACCTCCTAACGTAATTCGAATGGGGGCTAACCTGACCGCTGAGCCCACTCTGGCCTCGCAGGGCGGGCCCCTGTGGTTGCGAGCTGGAGCTGCCATAGCTTATGGCTAGAGCAATGGGAGGGGGCCCCGGCAGAGAGAACAGTAAGGATAACGAGCGCTCCGCCCGCTTGGCATACCTCTTCTGTGCGTCTTTCTCGTGGCGGAAACAGAACAAGAGGGAAAGACCCGGCCGACCTGCCCAGGGCTCGAGGGCGAGCTTTATTTAAGAGAGAATGGGGAGTGAATCGAAAGGCTTCCGTTTTCGTTCTTGGTTTGGGGGCTTTCGGGCCCCTCTCGATCTTATTCATAGTTGAGAAGGGGGAAGGAGTCTAAATCAATGGACATTAATGAACCATCATTGATGGACGTTGCACATGACACGATCAATTCGACTCAAGGTCCGGCGCTAATAGAAGTTGCTGACTCTCCTAGTAGCGAAGGAAAAGGGCAGGGCTTTTTTCGTAGTAATAGTGGGCGGGTCTCATGAGATCTATGCCGGCCGTCGGAATCAAATGAAGGTCGAAGGACCATTCGATTCATTAAGGGGCATAGATCTAGGCCTATTTGTTTGGTCAATCACCAAAGGCGGGGGGGAACCACTATGGGCGAGACCCCCCCGGCCTCGATTCTTTTGCATAGTCCGGGGGCCGGCCGCAGCAGAGCAGCGGGGCATAGCGGCGCCCTCGCCTGGCGCCATTCCCGGACCTAGCAGCAGACGGGCGGGCCGGGCCTGAATTCAGACCAGACTCTTCTTTGTTTGAGCTGCTCCCACGCACGCAGACCGGAAGATCTCAGTTGTCCTGGACTGGACAAGTACGTAGAGATCTTCGTGGGACCGAGGAGGGAGTCTCAATCGATCTTTTCTAGGATTCCTTATCACGCCACGCACAGAGATCTTTCCATTGATAGATAAGAGGGCTCCCCCCTTGAACAGACTCTTTAAGGTTAGGTTACTACCTGCCTCTACGGAAGAGGTGTACTTTGTACCGCCCGGAGGTCATATAGATCGAAACCCGGAGCAATAAGAATGAAAGCCCTACCCACAGCAACAACTATTGGCGCTTCAAAAGGCTTAGATTCTAAGGGCGCTACTGAAAGCCTTTTTTAGGTCGTGTAATGTAATAGGGAGGTGTAAGCCCCGAAAGCCTTTGGTACTTCGGTAGGGCGAGCAGCCCTTAAACAAAAAAAAAGGTTTGGAACCCTTCCCCTATTTCTGCATTTCATTCTCTATTCGGCCCGCCTCAAACAAAATGATAAAAAAGGAGAGGCCTATTGATTCGAAGTCACTACGAAAGGGTCGGTCAATAGCATAGCTCTTTCTGTCCCGGGTCTCCTTTCGAAGGAAAGGCCTTCGCATTCCTAATCCGGTAGGGGGCCGGACGGCTTTGTTTGCCCCAGCTTGGCGAATCGCATCCCCGCGCAACGACATTGTTTGTGCGCCCCTTACCGTTCTCGCTCAGTGTTTGCAACGGCTGGGGAGGCAGTCGTAGAAGTTAAGCCTATCGCCACGCCGACCGTCCAATACGAGATTGGGCCCCTTCTCAAAGATTTGATGGAATGGCCCAGCCCACCCAAGAGCGCTTATGTCATATGGGAACTCATGGCTGGAAACAATCCTTATGGTTTTGATATCCGGTAGGAATAATAAGAATAAAAGTCCAGGTTGGTTGGTGAGCCTAGTGATAGGAGACTATCTAGCTTGGTTCGGAGAGCACTTGTTGGGTTAAATATTTTTTTGTTGCTAAATGTTACGGCCTAAATGCTGAACTATTGACTCTACTTGTTCGGATGGGTGTTCACCCCAAAGTGTTCCCGGACCGCATGCATACATCCGTAAGTAACTTAGTGCAACATGGCAAATTTCATTGAGAGGAATCAGCAAAGAAAAGAAAAACGGGTCAACATCTTCATGTGTATTTGAGAGATTGTCCTCGGGCTGAGGAGTGTCCACATGAGTTCGTTGAGGTGTCTACACAGGAATAAAAACCTCTTTTATATTCTGTCGAGAGTTCGGATTGCTCCACCTAAGTAGAACGAAAAAGAGGATTCAAATTAGGGTAGGCCCCCTCATCTCGAAGCACCCTCTTAGAGCCCGAACAAATATAAGGCAATAGCAATAGACTGGCTACTGATAGAAGAATGAGCCTTTAGGTTCTCTTCTTCTTCTCTTCGGGAGCGATTCCTCCTTCCCTCCTAGTATAGCCCGCCCCTCAAAGGCTCCCGGTAGGAGTTGGGGATTTGATATGATGGGGTGAATGATGGAAGAATCAATCTCCGCCAATAAGGCAGTCTTTTGAATGTCTTATTGGCGAAGAACCGTTAAAGTCGGCTAATTCATCTTTCCTTCAGAGCGCTGTCCCTTGTTTTGGTGAGTTAAGTTTTGTTGCTACCATAAGTGTCATCTAGTCGCACGTACCACCCGCCTTCCTTCCCCCAGCAGGCAAGAAGACTGGGAGGAAGACGATCAGGGTCTCACGTGTGGCAGCTGTTGGAAGAAACTCCGAATCCTCTAGTGAGTCCTGCTCCAAGGTCTTCCCTCTATGGGGTCTTCCCCTGCCTAAAAGAAAGAGTAGGGTCACATTATGCAAGATAAAAAGCAAATATAAAGTACGAGACTGGTCCGTCTGGAGGACGAGCTCCTAGGACTCGAGCAAGAGCAAGAGAAGATCAAGCAGAGGGCCTTCCCTTCCTTCTAGTGTGCCTATCTATAAGTAGTTTCCAGGTTCCTAGACCCCCGGATATCCCGATTGTGTTACTGCTTCTGTTCCCCAAACAAGAAGCAATTTCTTTCACTAAATAGGTTACATTTGTAGCAGTCCAATAAGGGATCTATCCCCGAGGTAACTATCAAGAGCACGACCCGCGGCCCCTCTTCTTACTTAACTAGTTGTGTCGCATAAAGTGCCGTTCCCCTCTGAGCCAAGATGAGCTACCAGGGCGTGCATTTCTTCCTAAATAGAGGACAGTGCCCCCTTTCTCCCTATCGGTCTTTGCGGGCTTTCCTTTCTTTGAGGAAGTCATTGGGTGATCTCCTGCCTCTGGATTGCCTACGAAATCAAAATGGGGACATAGGAACGACCCGGCCTTTCCTGATAGTAGTGTGCCTCTATATTAGTAAGTAGTTTCCCGCTTTCCAGAAGAAGTCGCTATTGTTCCTAAAGGCAAGAGTAGGGTCCTGCTCTGTTCCCTACTAATTGCGTAGTAAGAGAAGCAGTTGCCCTTCCCCCTCGTAGGGTTGCTCTTTTCCCTCGGTGAGTAGCTTCCCGTCCTTGCTTGTCTGGTAGTTGAATAAAGGTTGTTTTGCTTTTAGCTTCCCCTTTCTGCGAGTGTTCGGTTCCGAGCTAAGATGCCTTCCGACTCTCTATTAGTAGTAGAGCTGAGGATAGGGGTATAGCTAACGTCCGCTTGTCCATCCTTTAGGTCTGTATCTGATCCGATGGGATCTAGGTAAATAGGTCTATACAGAGTAGCCACCTATCTTTGTAGATAACTGCTTTTTTACTATAATAGGTGGTGGATGAGGATTGCAATCTTAGCTTCTTAGGCATCGGACTGAGCAGACTCAAGCTTCTATCGTCTGGATGGTCTGATATGTATTAGAAAATCAAGTTCTTGATCTTTCTCTGCCTAAGAGATCTAGTCTCGTCCGATTTTGCGCAATAAATAAAAGGAATAGTTTTCGCATAACATAATAGGAAGCATTTCCTGTCTCTAGTTTTTCCTCTTAATTAAAAAAGGAAGGAACCCTCCCCGTTTCTCCCGATCTGGCTTCCGGGGTACCTCTATGCCCTCTTGTATTAGTCTCCTCCTATCGGTAGATTCAGCGCGATAGGAGTAGTATGGCTATGGCATAAAGGTTTGCTCTTTTTCCTACAGGTAGGAGTACCGGCCCATTCTTCAAGATATAAATACAAGTAATTTCTTTTAACATAAGAATAGTCCGCCCCCCTCTGATCCAAGCTTAGCTCCGATTCCTAGGTCTCGAGAAGAGAGGGAAGTCTTATATATCTGATGACCTTTGTTACAGGGTCAGGCAAGGGAGGCCACAAAGTGACCCCCGGAGCCACGACACCTTTACCAGCCCGAGGCTGGGTAGTACCTCGGGACTGTACCATAAAAGACTGACCGGGGATTCCTCCAAGTAGCCATGGTCCATTACTCAAGACCAGGTGCCCTTCCAGAATTGGAATCCGGAAAGACACTCCTTTTACCGCGACCGTAAGATTGACCACTCGAGAAAGTCCTTGACCTTCTCGGTGGCAAAGAGGTCATCTGGTATCAACCTGAGCTCCTTTGGACGCATTTCTTCACGTAAGAAGTGAATAATATAAGCCCGAAGATAGGGGTTAAGTGGAGCACCTCGACCCAACCACCACTCTAAGGTGGGGCCGGCCAGAGGCTTCGTGTACATGGCGTACACCCGACTATCGTGCCGGTTCCGGTAATGGTCTAAGCGCGCCAGGACTCGATATCCCGCACCCCCGACACGGGCCAATGTTCTTGATAATAATAATCAGCAAGGCGAGATTTCTGTTGGTGTTGAATATCCGGATCTGGGATCACGTACTTCATTGATTCCTTTGTTGTCTGGTCGGTCATAGGAACAAGAAAGAGATCCCTTGTTGGTGCAGGTTCTTCCCTAATGAAACTAATATAGCATAAACGTAAGAACCAATAATATAGAATATAAATAAAGTATAAAATTCATATAGCAAGCATGGGCGATAAACGAATTTTTTTATTAAATATTAGATCGATTCCAGAGGTCGGTCTTCTGTCTGATGAGAATAGGCTCAGGCTCTGTACGGCCATTTTAGTATTTTTTTATGGCGCGAATCCTGTTAAGCGTTAGATAAATTCCGGTCTTAAGCAGCCAATTATTCCTGGTATAGTCGTCAATCAGTTGGATTACCATTCCATTATTAGTTCTGGGGTGAAGGACTTCGGCCTCTTTTAAGCAGAAAGCATTCCAAGCTCTCTTCTATAGGAAGGAATAACTATCGATGTAGGATCTCTTTCAAGTAAAGTACAATATCGACTTGAATTCCACTTTATCAAACTAGAGTAAGGTAGCGAAGTCAAATATGCATTAGAGAGTCGAATATGCAAGAAAGCCAATAGGCGCTCGTGATCTTCCTTGATTTCAGGAATGAGTAGATACTATACCTGTAACAACTCTCTTCAAATAGGCTTTCTTTGAAGGCGTAGGTGTCTTTTAAAGTAGGATTTTCGATCTTAGTTCTAGAATGATTATTTATGCCCCTCCCCTCACGGAAGAACCAAGCAAGGGATGAGCTAAACAGAGGATCCCTACTTGATACGAAACAGAACAGGAACTTCACTCATACTTAAATACTTCAATCGATGAACTCCTTGCTGCATCGATGCTCGAGGAAGCAAGAGCGGGATGAGTGCCAACTACAACTACTAATGCTAATGGAAGCCCCTTTCTTGCTCTGCAACTCTCGAACTAGAGGAAGGAAAGCGCTATACCCACCCACGGAAGAAGCGAGGACGGGAATCTTGTACTGATTAAGCGGGAAGACCGATCTATTTCATTAAAGGAAGAAGGGGATTCGCAGGCAGGAAAAGATCAATAAACAGAAGGCCAAAGAGCAAAAGCCACTCATCAATTGCTTGTGAAATGCGGATGAGCACGGGCAGGTTATACACTTTCCCGAAGCGGTAAATGAAAAATGAGATAAGAGATGTTAGCATTAGCGGAAGATTGATCCTATAGTCTTACCCACTATCAAGCGGTTGAGGATCTACCACTCAAGAGATGATATGCTTACCCGTGAAGACGAAAGTTTACCGTGTTGGCAAATCCGGTCCCAAAAGCCGCCCAATTATCATATTTTCAGGCAGCCACTAGTTTTCCCCCAGAGGACCCAGGAAAGTCTCGTTTTTTCTTAAGAAAGATGGCGCCTCTAAAAGGATGTCTTCCATTTAATCAGCAGCCAAGGCCAAGACCAGAAGAGAGAGTCCTACCATCACGAGGGATTCAAGATAAAGAGATAGCAAGCCGGAAGGACGACGGGAGATGATCGTTCGGACAGGAGATGTGGACGAGTTTTAGCCTAGCTCCTAGAAGAAGGTACCGGGACCTCATTGAGCACAAGATTTTAGCGGTTAATGGAGAGCACCAAACCCATGCGTTGGCTTTGGGGCGAGGATCAAGGAGGCCGGATTTACCTTTATGAACCTCAGCGCGAAGTGGTCGGGTTCACTCCTCCTATTGCCTTTACCCAGCGGCAAGACGCTTAGTTTTGTCGGAAAGGGAATGCTTCTTTTCTTCCCCTCTACTGTGCGGGTGCTAAGACTAGGCGAAGAATTAAATGAATCAGTTCGCTTGACCAACCCGAGCCTTCGAGCCTCTAGTTCTTCTGATTTTGCTAACATCCTTCGATGACAGGCCGACCGAAGGAAGACGCACCGGGATCCTACTTCTATCTCATCAGAAGCAGGCGCATAGGCTATAGAATATAGAATCCCACCTTCCACTCTATCAGCTACTGTGCCTAATTTTTAGCTTTTTGGTCATAGGTTGCCAGTTTTCGGAGCTCACTTTGCAGGTCAGAACTATCGGAAGACGAAAGAGAACTTATTTAGACGAAAAGTGTGCCGGTGCCATTACCCCAAAAAACCCTACATTAGCAGTTCGGGTGGAATCAGACATAAACCAAGTCCAAGAAGACCGAGGAGGCCTTGGGGAGAAGGTAGCGCACTAATTCTATCCTCCTTTCCTGCTACTAGGGAAGCGCGTGCTACTGCTACTACTTTTGCACCTGCTCCTCCTATTATAGTTGAATGAACTCCTACGCCTGGAACTCCTCTTTATTTACCGCATTTCTTCCTTCTGCAAGAGCTACTGCAAGAGTCATGTTCACTGCACCTCCAACTCCAACAGGAACTTCCGCATCTCTATTCGCATCTTCCTCATATGTAGTCTCTACGCTTGAAAAAAAGGCTTTTTAATCGCATCTGAAACGACAACAAGTGCGTGCATTTCCCTATCAAAGCCCTTGAACTAACCTTTTAGGCACGAAGGGCATTCTGAGGATGTATTTCATCAGCCAGGCACCCATATATTGATTTGTTGAAAACAGCTCCTTCGTCTACCGCGCCTATTTGTATTGCTACAATCATGCTTACCGATATGCAACTGACTAAACAGGATATATGGCCGGGCAGGACGGCTTTGCTTAAGACCGGAATGCTACCCCCGCTCGAACTCCAGAACTAAACTCAAGTCATTGCTCATTCCCGCTCATGCTTGCTAGCCTATGCTTGCTATAACAATTCCCTTGCCTACTAGACTTGTCTAAAAGAAGAAAAGATGCACGAGCCACTCTTTCTCTTATATACGCTATTTGAAGATAGTGATTTGAATGCCTATCCCCTGCCTATGCGCTTGCCTTTACTACCTGCCCTTACCTGCCTGCCTTGAACTACTGCACTTGCGTATACCTTTTCTTGCTCTATCCAGAAGATAGCTTGAACTGGCATTGTGACTACAGATATATAGCCAATAGAAAGAAGTATTCCCAAGCTGGAGCCGCAAAGGGTCAATCCGGGCATGGAGAGGGCAGAGTTACTGGTGGTGCTTTGGTTGCAGCCGCTGGTGCCAATAAGACATCCAGTGCACTCAGTACTACCAATGGGAGGGTGGCCGGTAGCTATGCAGGAGCTGTTAGAGGCCCTACCTCTCCCACGGGCAAAGCAGCAAACGTTGCAGGTAATGGCATTGACTCTCAGGGAAGTGCAGGCATCGAGGTAAATCTCCCCTCCCATGAGCACCTCCTGAAGCTTTATTTCATTAAACCAGAAAAAGTGGAGGGTGAGGGTCACGCCCCCTAGAGAGGTGGCAGCTGAGGGTTGTTCGGAATGGAATAACACCTTGGTTGGATATTTTTTGGGGTCGAAATTACATTATGCTGCTGTGAATACTATTGCCCATAAGATATGGGGGAAAGCTGGATTGTCTGAGGTTTTATCTTCGGATAATGGTTACTTCTTCTTTAAATTTGCACATAGAGAAGGCATGGATTCTGTATTGGAAAGAGCCCCATGGCACATGGCCAACCGGCCCCTAGTCTTGAAGGGGTGGCATTCTAACTTAACGCTGTCCAAGGAGGACCTTAACAAGATACCTCTTTGGGTCAAATTATATCATGTTCCTATGGCATTTTGGACGAAAACGGGGTTGAGCTATGTAGCAAGCGCTGTTGGGAGGCCACTCCACACCGACAAGCTCACAGCGATTAAGAAGAGAATTAGTTATGCGAGAGTGTGCGTGGAGGTGGAAGCATCAGAGGAATTGGTCAAGGATTTTGATCTCCAATGTGAGAATGGAGAGTGGGTTCCGGCTGGCAAGAAGGGCAAGGCGAAAGCTGGAAGCTCTAATGAAACTGTGAATGTGATAGGGGATAAACATGACAAGGCAGAGTCCTCGACAGTGAATGATGAAACAGAGGCTGGTCAAGGGGGCAATGATACTGACCCTGGTGAATTTGGAGTGGCAAACTCTGGTATGAAGCCCGTAAATGATGTACAGCAGACTATAGGTTCTGAGGTTGGGCAGGTAAGGGTCCCATAAGGGCAGGCGCGTAGGGTAAATATAAAATAGAAAGCTGCGTGTGAATCCCATCTAGAGCTCCTTCCTACTTACTCTATTCTAATATAAGCGGCTACTTGGCCTATTGGGAGCTTTTTAGTCATAGTGGGAGCTTTCGGAAGTAACTTTGCAGGTCAAGACCGTAGGAACAGGGAAGAACACGGGAGAAGACCTTATTTAGATGGATTGGTAGCGCAGGTGGCCTTCAACGAATGGAGTTCGGGCAGTGCTCTCACTTACGGGAAATGAGGGGGGTCGCAGATTAACCACTTTCGCAGTTCACGGCGGAAAGAACCATTCCAAAATCTGGGGAGACTGAGAGAGCAAATCGAGGACGACGAGTGATTCGAAGGATAAAAGGCTTATGATGTGATTAAGGACCTTCCATTTTGACAAGGGGATTTGGCATAGAAAAAAGGACAGTCATCGCTTGGGCAGAAGATAGTGGCACTAATTCTATCCTCCTTTTCTGGTACCAAGGACTCAAATGCTAGCTACTGCTACAAGAGAAGATGGATTTGTTCTATAAAAGACAGGAAGCGCTATTGTACTGATTGACGAGAATTGACGAATGCTTTCTTGCTGCTCCCCCCTGGAATTTGTGAATCAGGCAGGATGTTTTTGTGCGGAATAACCAACAGCGGGTCAATCTTCATAAATTTCATCGTAAATGTGAAAAACTCAGTTTAATAGAAATCTTTAAACCAAAATCCACCCCAGCAAGGAAGGAAGTGATCCTGCATCCTTCAAGAATTCCAGGCTAGGAGCCTCAATTGATCCATATCACAAATTCTCCCCAAAAGAGTCGGAGTCCGGCTCCGTCAGAAGAGGACTCAGTCTCCTCACCGAGGTCTCAGTCAGAATCGTCAGAAGCTTCAGCTAGCTCATTCCCTTCACCACGTGGGCTAGTTTGATTACCCGCAATTACTACGACCGATTCATCTCCAGTCCCTTCCGTCGTACAGAAGTGGAAGAACAACTGGCGGAAATTAGGGCAGCCTTGGCCCGAAAAAATGAGATTATAGCACAAAGGGACGCCGAGATTGCAGCCCCCAAAACCCAATGAAATGCAGCCTATCGGCTTCCTACATCTTAAGATATTTTGGCATAAAAAAGAGCTGAGTTGGCTGCTCTGGAAGCACTGATAGCTGCCTCAATTCCTTCAACTTCTGCACCTCCCGCTTTTCAGCCTTATGTTCCAGCTGCACAAGCAACAACACCTCCACCTGCTCAGTCAGGTCCATCTACTTACGCATAGTTTGTCACTAAGGAAAAATTGGATGAAAGACTCAGTTTAATAAACCCAAAGAATGCAGGAGCAATCCAGCCTTATCGCAGTCCATATCCTTCATATCATGACACGGTTCCTTATCCACCAGGGTACCAAATCCCACCATTTTCTATGTTTGATGGGAGAGGTTGCCCTAAAAGACACTTATCTCATTTCATTACCGCTTGCCGGGACACTGCCACAAATGGGTCTTTGCTATTGAGACAATTTCCCCTTCTCCTTGTAGTCACAGATAAGTCTTAAATAGATTTGTGAGAGGCTTTCCCCTGCTGTGCTTTCTTCTGACAAGTCCCTGTGCTTTCCAAATCCTAAGGGCATCGCTCTGAGAGTAGCAGCACATTTGAGTGAACAACCCCCTCTCTACGCCCACCCTGATGCGTAGCATCAGCTGATCGTTCCGACCAGCTTCTTTCAATTAGAATGACTCGGCGCTTGAGAATGACCCCTGACTTTGAAATGACTCCTTGCTCGACCTGTTG